TACCGACTAAATCGAATGCGAATTCCCATTTAGTTCATATTGAATTAATCAATCAAGCTGCTATCGGACATTTATTTGCAATTCGGGACTATAATACCATACTCTTCCAATCAAAAAAATTTCGACATATTTCACTTTATTATGCAAATCAATCCGAATCCTTCCGGTTCTACGGTTTCCACACTTGAAGAAAAAACCCTAGGACGTATCGCTCAAATTATTGGCCCAGTACTGGATGTTGTTTTCCCCCGGGGCAAGATGCCTAATATTTATAACGCTTTGGTAGTTAAAGGCCGAGATACTGCCGGTCAGCAAATGAATGTGACTTGCGAGGTACAACAATTATTAGGAAATAATCGAGTTAGAGCTGTAGCTATGAGTGCTACAGATGGTCTGACGAGAGGAATGGAAGTGATTGATACAGGAGCTGCTCTAAGTGTTCCAGTCGGCGGAGCTACTCTCGGGCGAATTTTCAATGTTCTTGGAGAGCCCGTTGATAATTTAGGTCCTGTAGATACTCGTACAACATCGCCCATTCATAGATCTGCGCCTGCCTTTATACAGTTAGATACGAAATTATCAATCTTTGAAACAGGGATTAAAGTGGTGGATCTTTTAGCTCCGTATCGCCGTGGAGGAAAAATTGGACTATTTGGGGGAGCCGGCGTGGGTAAAACAGTACTCATCATGGAATTGATCAACAACATTGCCAAAGCTCATGGAGGCGTATCCGTATTTGGTGGAGTAGGTGAACGTACTCGTGAAGGAAATGATCTCTACATGGAAATGAAAGAATCTGGGGTAATTAATGAAAAAAATATTGCAGAATCAAAAGTAGCTCTAGTCTATGGTCAAATGAATGAACCGCCAGGAGCTCGTATGAGAGTAGGTTTGACTGCACTAACCATGGCAGAATATTTCCGGGATATTAATGAACAAGACGTGCTTTTATTCATTGACAATATCTTTCGTTTCGTCCAAGCGGGATCAGAAGTATCTGCCTTATTAGGGAGAATGCCTTCTGCAGTGGGTTATCAACCCACCCTTAGTACCGAAATGGGTTCTTTACAAGAAAGAATTACTTCCACCAAAGAGGGGTCTATAACTTCGATCCAAGCAGTTTATGTACCTGCAGATGATTTGACCGACCCTGCTCCTGCCACGACATTTGCACATTTAGATGCTACTACCGTACTATCAAGAGGATTAGCTGCCAAAGGTATTTATCCAGCAGTCGATCCTTTAGATTCAACGTCAACTATGTTACAACCTCGGATCGTTGGCGAGGAACATTATGAAATTGCGCAAAGAGTTAAGGAAACTTTACAACGTTACAAAGAACTTCAGGACATTATAGCTATCCTGGGATTGGACGAATTATCCGAAGAAGATCGTTTAACTGTAGCAAGAGCACGAAAAATTGAACGCTTCTTATCACAACCCTTCTTCGTGGCAGAAGTCTTTACCGGTTCTCCAGGGAAATATGTTGGTCTCGCCGAAACAATTAGGGGGTTTCAATTGATCCTTTCTGGAGAATTAGACAGTCTTCCCGAGCAGGCCTTTTATTTGGTAGGTAACATCGACGAAGCTACCGCGAAAGCTATGAACTTAGAAGAGGAGAGCAAATTGAAGAAATGACCTTAAATCTTTGTGTACTGACTCCTAATCGAATGATTTTGGATTCAGAAGTGAAAGAAATTATTTTATCTACTAATAGTGGACAAATTGGCGTATTACCAAACCACGCCCCTATTGCCACAGCGGTAGATATAGGTCTTTTGAGAATACGTCTTAACGACCAATGGTTAACGGTAGCCTTGATGGGTGGTTTCGCTAGAATAAGTAATAATGAGATCACCATTTTAGGAAATGATGCGGAGATGAGTACTGACATTGATCCGCAAGAAGCTCAGCAAGCTCTTGAAATAGCCGAAGCTAACTTGAGTAGAGCTCAGGGAAAGAGACAAACAATTGAGGCAAATCTAGCTCTCAGACGAGCTAGGACACGAGTAGAGGCTGTTAATGTTATTTCCTACTAGTAAAAAAAAAGAATAAAGAAGTTCTTTACGAGATTCTTTATTCTAATTATACACTACATTTTGATTCCCCCAATTGAATACAATCAATTCTAGATGATACAACAAAAAATAAAGAAGATGTCTAGAAAAACTTATTAGATACCAGAGTTGATGGTATCTAATAAGTTCTACCTACTATTGGATTTGAACCAATGACTTCCGCCGTATGAAAGCAATACTCTAACCACTGAGTTAAGTAGGTTATTCATCATCACAAAAAAAGGACCTATCGCCTCGGGGATTATAGGTGGAATATTTTTTCTAAGCAATACCAATCCATTAACAGTAAACGGATTAAAGAACTCTCATGTGCGATCCGATCTTGACAATAAATTCTCTATATGTTAAGATGTCTATGACAAGGGCTATAGCTCAGTTAGGTAGAGCACCTCGTTTACACGTGCGCCAATGCTTTTCAAAGGGGCCCATTATGCAATGAACATAATAGATCTTATTGAGAAATCGATGTCTTACTCCATAGATTCGAAAGAACAAGAGAACAATAGCCTGACAACTATTTCATTTGGTCCAATTCGAGTGTGAATTAAGGTGCCAAATGAAATAGAACCTGCCATTGATTTGCTAATTGATAAGGTAAATACCAGCCCATTCAATGCTAGGCATAATGAGTATAAGGGACTCAAAAGAACCTCTTTTTATCCTATGAACTTTAAGGTGTATGAAGTCTCATATTTAACTCTTGTAGCGGAGCGATAGAGATTCCATTTAACTTAGGTTAATCTAGGCCGTAGGCAGACCTAAGTCAAGGTAACCCCTCTTTGAAACACTTTGGTATTGTTCCTAGATCAGAATACAAATCATGAATCACAGAGCACATGGAACCATCTTATTATCTTCCTGTAAAAAAGAAAAAATATGGTGGACTAACTGATCTTTATATCAATCAGTTGATGAAAGAGCCCAATGCAAGAAAATGCATGTTGGGTCTTTGAAACAGTTCGAATCATTTCGATAATAATTAGTTTGATCTGTTTTACCGAGAAGGTCTACGGTTCGAGTCCGTATAGCCCTAACACATTCTACTTTATTTTCGTTTTGATTGAAAAAAAAAGTGGAAATGAATTAAGAATTTCATTAATTCTAGTTCATTTTATATTTTTTTTTATAATTTTATATAAAATGAACTAGAAAAATATAGTTATACTAATAAGATTTCTTACACTATAATTAGTCTTATTTATTAGTATTCTAATTATACTATTTTTATTTAATTGAATTACTTTTTAAAAAGAGAAACCGAGATAAAGTAAGAGAGTTTTCTTTGGGTAAGAGCATCCTATATCTATACCATAATCTAAATGGAATCAAAAAAAATGTTAAGTGGGGTTTCATTGTATGAATCTTTACTTTAAACAAGGCATGCACCATGGCAAATAATATCGGGTGCTAGTCCTATTTTGGCATTTGTAATTTCCGGAGTTTTAGCCCCAATTAGTGAAGGACCAGAGAAGTTATCTAGTTATGAATCAGGTATAGAACCCATGGGAGACGCTTGGTTACAATTCCGAATCCGTTATTACATGTTTGCTCTAGTTTTTGTTGTTTTTGATGTTGAAACGGTCTTTCTTTATCCATGGGCGATGAGTTTTGATGTATTGGGTGTATCCGTATTGATGGAAGCTTTCATTTTCGTGCTTATCCCAATAGTTGGTTCAGTTTATGCATGGCGAAAAGGAGCAAAGGATTACTATATCAATCACCATCTACTTCAGAAAGTATCTCTGAAGTATTTTAAAAATCCAAAAATTCAGTATCTTCACATGAATTAGTGAATTAGGCAAGGTTCTTTTGTGCAGAATAAGAAAGAGTGGGTAAAGTAAATCTTTCAAAATTTCATTGGAAATTTGAAATACTCATACAAATAAAAACCGAGGATTGGGACTCCATTGCTGTCATTTCATATGTATATGGTTACAATTATTTACGCTCCCAATGTGCCTATGATGTAGCACCTGGCGGGTTTTTAGCTAGTGTGTATCATCTTACGAAAATACGGTATGGGGTATAGATAAGCCGGAAGAGGTATGCATAAAAGTATTTGCCCAAAGAAGTAATCCTAGAATCCCGTCCGTTTTCTGGATTTGGAGAAGTGCCGATTTTCAAGAACGGGAATCTTATGATATGTTGGGAATCTCTTATGATAATCATCCACGTCTTAAACGTATCTTGATGCCTGAAAGTTGGATAGGCTGGCCTTTACGTAAGGACTATATTACCCCCAATTTTTATGAAATACAAGATGCTCATTGAATGATAAGAAACGAATGTTCACTTATATGACATGACTCCAGATTTTTTTTATTCAAGGCAAGGAATATTTTTCATTTTGTTCTAGATGAAAGAGAATAACTGGATTCTAATTCGTATTAAGAATGAGCTAAAAAAGACTTCATTGATATTAACCAATTTTGAAGATATTATTAATTTCATTTGAGCAGAAACAAAACAATATAATAGATGAATCAAAAAAGTTCTGCACTATGAACTTTGTACCGCGTATATTACTTAGATGAACCCTTGAAAGTAGCATAAACAAGAATGAAGAAATATAATAAATAGGAAAGAAAATACGAAATGAAAAAAGAGCAGATTTTTTTACTGTATATAAAATATCTCCTTACTTTTTCTATTCTTCAACTCCTATAAAATAAACTTGGAAATTTTTTATACAACTTAATTATATATATATATAAAGACCCCAATATGAAAAAACCGGAAAAGAAAAAAAAAAGGGGGCATAATCTCATTTTGTTCTTTACCATACATATTTTTTTACCATCTCCAAACATGGATAGATCTATACATCTAGATAAAAAATATGTATTGCGCTCTAGACCATTAATATGGATTGTATCCTGACCCGCCTCAATTAATTTGAATTGGTATAAATATATTTTCGAT